AGAGGATATGTGGATGCTGACTTCGCGGGTGATCATGATACAAGGCGAAGTACCACAGGTTATATCTACACTTTGGGATCAAGTGAGTTGGGTCTCACGTCTGCAGAAGAGAGTCACTTTGTCCACGACAGAAGCTGAGTACGTTGCCGTGACAGAGGCCGCTAAGGAGATGATTTGGTTGAAGGCGTTTCTGGGTGAGTTGGGTTTGAAGCAAGAGGACAGTGTTCTTTTCAGTGATAGCCAGAGTGCCATACACCTTGCAAAGAATCCGGTTTTTCATGCCAGAACAAAGCACATTGATTTGAGGTACCATTTCATTCGCTCGCTTTTGGAGGACGGAGAGTTGTTACTTGAGAAGATTTTGGACTACCTGGAAGGGGTTCCCCTGAACTCTAGTTTGCCAGGCCTCGGGAGTAGCGCCCTTCTTTTAGCTTAGCTCAGAGTGGAGCTCATAGAAAAGAGGGAAGCCCTTAGACCGGGAAGGGAAAGCGAACTAACCCTTGGGAAACTAACAGTAGGATACAGGCACCTCGAGCCATGAAACCCCGTGTTTTTGGCGTCAACCCGTTTTCTGCCCTAGAGCCCCTATGAGAATTGTCACAATTCAATAAACCCCGGCTTAAAAGCTACAGATTCTTACTATATTTATTACTTAAGCTGAAAACGTAATAAATCCATTACCTGTCTGCCATTCCAGTATGGAATAGAGTAAGGTCCGACTATCCATACTAAGCTAAGTGCTTGTGTGGGGCCCCTTTGCTTGCTTTGTAGCTTTGCCTTACGGAAGCCTACTTTATCTAATTCCGTTCCGTCAAATCCGGCTTTACGTGAATAGGGCAGGTTCCGAATCAATTGGTTTGAGGTCCGGATCCCATGAATATGGAAATACCGGGTATCTCACTGGGTCGATCCGATCAACGAGCGACCGATCACCCACCGATGTTATCGCACCCGCATGCTGATGCCCATCCATGTCACTCCCCAATGCCTGGTTGAAACATTGGTAGTTTATCCAGTAGCCTCGTTGTTCGACCTATCGACTCCGTCCAGGGCTACAGGTCAAAGCGCGTTCGACCCGCCAGAGATAGATGCATTGGCAAAAGTACGTGTAGAAGCTGAAACTGCTTATCCGGGTGCGGCTTTCTAGCCATCTATCAGGATAGAAAAGTAGATCGTTCAACTGACGCTTATGTTAGCCTTTCGTTCACTTACAAAACAGAGGAGAAGAGCGAGGCTATGGAATAGTGTGACTTGGCTGCTTCCTTCGATAACTTGCTTATTCCTTTTTTTGAAACTATATCCATAGCCTCCCATTCGCCAGCTGAGTCCGTTGGCTAGTTTGGATCACCCCGAATTCGATTTCTCATGCGAGACGGAGGTAGACGATATAAAGGTTAATCGCGGGTTAACTTAACTACTTATTGGATTTGAAAGACCCATTGATGGCTATTCTGCTCGCTCTCAGGAGCTTGAGTAGACCGTTCGTTCAACTCGCCTGAAGGAGATTAGACTTCCTTAGATAGAAAAACTCGCTTCGTAACCTTCGCTCCCTTCGCACTCGTTTACCGGTTGCTCTTCCACTTCATGATTATACCGTTCGCAGTGATGCCAAGTCGGAGGACTTTCTTTATAAAGTAACGAAGACGCGGCCTAGCTACGCATAGCCCTTGTTCTACGATGAAAGACTTTTATGCCTAGCTTGACGACTGACTGAACTTCCAGGACTGAGCCGACTGGACAGAACTTACACTGATACCGTAGTTGCTGCTGCCTGCTCTTAGCCAGGAGGTGCTCCTGCTTATTTACTCCAGTTCAAGTTGAAAAATGTATTTTATTTACCAGTTGAAGTAGCAGAAAAAGGAGAAGTCGAAGTTCCAGTCTCGGTTGCTGTTGACGTGGACGTTGATCTAGCTAGCTCCTAAGCTCCTCAAGGCTAGGCTTGCTCCGTAGCTACCGCATGCAAGCGTAGTTGGTCTAAGCTCTTTCGGTTTAGGGTGGGATCTATTCGATAGACTTGATCCTTAGGGGCCTTTCTATAAGGATGTATGTTCAAGTGCAATATCCGTTTTATTTAGTTCTTAAGGCCGAATCAAGTGAGCGAACAGGCTTTGGCTTTGTCATTCGCATTGTTGCAAGCGTAGTTGGAGTAAGCTCTTGTCGTTGAGTGTAAGGGCGAGGCTACCGCAGCGATAATGGTTATTCTCTAATGGAGTAAAGGGGTGCTCGTCTTGTCTTTTTCTTTTGCTTAACTCGGTTATCCTCTTTCCTTCTTTTTATTAAAGCGAGGTTATGGTGTGTCGTTCTTCCCGTTGATGCGAAGCTGTATACGCCTGCTTCGATCTTCTTTCTGGTTAGGGAAGCAAGCTCCTGGGTTTTAGGTCATCAAGCTTTGTTTGGCTGGTCTTACTTCACTGGGAAATCAGACTTTTCCACTCTTGCGTCTTTTTCTAAATGAAAGGATAGGGCCAAGGAGACCTTGGATCAGATGCACACAAAACCA